CATTTCTTCTGGAACAATCACAAACACTTTTTTGATTATGGATCTACTACCAGAAATTCAATGCGTAATCTCAGCATTCAGTGTGTATTCTTGAATAATCTCATTTTTCAATTATTCAACCATTTTATTTTACCAAGTTCAACGTTAGCCAGATTAGTCAACATTTATATGTTTCGATGCAACAACAAGATGTTATTTGTAACAAGTAGTTTTGTTGGTTGGTTAATTGGTCACATTTTATTCATGAAATGGGTTGGATTGGTATTATTCTGGATACGGCAAAATCGTTCTATTCGATCGAATAAGTACCTTGCGGCAGAATTGAGAAATTCTATGGCTCAAATTTTGAGTATTCTCTTTTTTATCACCTGCGTCTATTCTTTAGGCAGAGTACCGTCGCCTCTTTTCACTCAGAAACTGAAAGAAACCTCAAAAAAGGAAGAAAAGGGGAAAAGTGAGGAAGAAACAGATGAGGAAGAAACCGATGAGGAAGAAACAGATGTAGAAATAGAAACAACTTCCGAAACGAGGGGGACTAAACAGGAACAAGAGGGATCCACCGAAGAAGACCCTTCCCCTTCCCTTTGTTCGGAAGAAAAGGAGGATCCGGACAAAATAGATGAAACGGAAGAGATCCAAGTGAATTTGAATGGAAAGGAAAAAAAAAAGGATGAATTCAACTTTCACTTTAAAGAGACATACTCTAAAAATAGCCCGGTTTATGAATATGAAAATGATTATTTTGATGGAAATCAAGAGAATTTTCAGTTAGAAATTAAAAAAGAGAAAAACCTCTGGAAATTACTAAAAAAATGGATACATAAAATAAGTAAAAGAAGAGATAAGAGGATATGCGCCCTCCACCTACATATTTAATAATTTCGGCTACAAAGAAACTTGTAACACCAATACCATTTGTAATTCCATCAACGACTTGTCTATCAAAAAAATTTGTTAATTTGGCTAATCCTCTTATACCCCTAGTTAAGGTGTTTGCATAAAAAACGTCTATGTAACCGCGATTATATGACCAATTATATATTCCATTTAGTATTTTATCCCAGAGAATTCTCCTAGGACCCAGTTTAACATTAACAAAAAAATTGATTAAGTGAAAATTTGGAAAATATGAATAAGCAGGCCCGTATAAAAGAAACGCGATAAATATTCCGAAAAAGGCTATACTAACTGAAAAAGTGGCACTTCTCACAAATTCATACCAATCAAAATCGTTGTTAGAATTTGAATGTAAAAAGTTTATCGGCGGGGTTAACCATTTTGATAATATATCCAAATGAGTTCTTCCTTGACCAAAAGGAATTCCTATGGATCCGACGAACAAAGTAAATAAGACCAATACAAGAAGTGGCAATAACATAGTATTATCCGATTCATAAGGATACGTGGCATTTTTTTTATTGGCAAAATTCTTAATAGTAATAAAGGGTCGCATCATATTTCTTACATTAGCATCAATTGGATATATTTTTTTCGAAAAAAAAGAAACCCTTTCATTATTATTCATTGTTGAGCAAACCCAATTCTTTTTTCTCGTTCCCTTTTGTCCCCATATGGATATAGAATAGAACACATTATTTTTTTTGCCGCTGTAATTTTGAAAATTCCAGTTTAAATGCCCCTCAAAAGTAAGTAAATACATCCGAAACATATAAAATGCAGTTAACCCTGCTGTGAAACACGCGATTATTGCGAAAATCGACGAATACGCCCAGCTATCATTAAGAATTTCGTCTTTGGACCAAAAACAAGCAAGGGGGGGAATACCACAAAGAGAAAGTGTACCTAATAAAAATGAAGTTTTTGTAATCGGCATATATTTTGTTAAACCGCCCATAAGAGCCATGTTCTGGCTTTTATCTGGAGAATATCCAGCAAGGGTTTCCATTGAATGAATAATGGATCCAGACCCTAAAAATAATAATGCTTTCGAATAAGCATGCGTGATCAAATGAAATAAAGCAGCTCGATAAGAGCCCATACCTAAAGCTAACATAATATAACCCAATTGAGACATTGTAGAATAGGCTAAACTTCTTTTAATGTCTCTTTGAGCAAGAGCCAAAGTCGCTCCAAATAGTATTGTTATTATACCTACCAAAGAAATTATATTCATTATGGAAGGTATAGCTGTAAAAAGAGGAAGAAGTCGAGCTACAAGAAAAATTCCCGCAGCTACCATAGTAGCAGCATGTATAAGAGCCGAAATAGGCGTAGGACCTTCCATAGCATCGGGTAACCATACATGAAGAGGGAATTGCGCAGATTTAGCAATCGCACCAACAAATAATAGGGAAGCACACAAAGTAAGAAATAAAGAATGGGCCCCATTATTATTATTATCAATCAAATTATTAGCTATTTCGAACAAATCCCGAAATTCAAAACTCCCCGTTACCCAATAAAGACCTAAGATTCCTAAAAATAAACCAAAATCCCCTACACGATTAGTTACAAAGGCTTTTTGACAAGCACTTGCCGCAAGGGGTCGTGTGAACCAAAACCCTATTAATAGATAGGAACACATTCCAACGAATTCCCAAAAAATATAAATTTGTATCAAATTTGAACTAGTAACCAATCCAAGCATGGAAGCATTAAAAAACCCCATATAAGCAAAAAATCTCAAATAGCCCCGGTCGTGAGACATATAATTGTCACTATAAATAAGAACCATTATTCCAACAGTAGTAATTAATATTAACATAATAGAAGTAAGTGGATCTATCAAGTATCCAAAATCTAAGGAAAAATCATTATTGATTGTCCAAGACCATACATATTGGTAGATAGGACTGCCATTTATTTGCTGAATAGACAGATCCGCTGAAAAAATCATAACTATACTTAATAATAAAACACTCGGAAAAGCCCATATACGACGAATCTTTTTTGTTGCCGCCGGAACAAGGAGAAGACCCATCCCTATTGCTATAGGAACTGGAAGGGGGACTAAGGCTATGATCCACGCATATTGATATGTATGTTCCATAATAAAATTACACTTTTTTATTAATTGTTTAATTGTTTCCGATTCACCAGCTCTTATATATTTTGAAGGGAGAAAAAAATCAAGTAAATAAAATCAAAATATGCAAGATATGAATGGGCTTTCATATCTTTTTCATTCTTAAAAAATTTTTCATATTCAAATTTCAAATAAAGAAGTTACGGTTGGTCAATAAAATGAAGTCAATGTTGAAAAGTTATTTTATGACTTCATTATATTATTTTATTACAATAATAGAAATAGAATATTTTATTACAATAATAGAAATAGAATTGAAATCCATAGAAAAAATTATACCAAAACAAAAAAGAAGTACTTGATTCTGATAGGATTCTACGATCTACCAATAACCCGATAAACATAAAAAAGGTCTCTCTTTTTTTTATTATCACATACCGTATTAATAAATTAACTACTAAAATTAACAGAGACTAGCCCCATTCTATTTTTAGAATTTTATATTTTATAGTCGAGTTTTCTTAAATTCGGTAAGAGTTCTGAAACTTTTTTATTTCTTTTTTGAAATTCCATTTATATATCCGGGGATACCATGGATATATATATATCCGAATGCATATGTGGGATAATATATATTATATACTAAGTTAGTAAGTACTGGACGGTAGAAATCATTCTTTCTTGGGATATTTTATGTATATTGTATATGTAATAATCATTCAATTATAGAATATTTTGAACAATAGATATCTTCCATTCCACATTTAACTATAACTCATGAATAACCTCTGTACTTTTAAATAGCGGTTACGAAAAAGCGTACTTCTATGTATGTCCAAAAAAAGGATTCGTAAAACCTTTTTTTTAGCAAAATAACTTTCCACCGGGAAGGGGATTAGACAAGTTTTTTTTATCGAATCCAAATAAAAAAAATGAATGGTGTATAAAAAAATGGAAATTATGGACATGGATTGAGAACATAATTATCTAGTTTAACTCTTCAATTCCATAAAAACTTAAGCCGCGTGAAGGGCCCTTGGATTGTTAAAACTAACACCCTATTACATATTACACTACAATTAAAGTAATGATTATTGAACGTTCAAATAGGAAAGGGATTTAGAAAGACGTTTTTTATTGTTTTCTCAAGATATTGCATTGAATTGAGTCCTTCTGCCTCAATCTCGACGATTGAAGATGGATGTACTAGTATGATTTCGTGGAGCAAGCCGCTATGGTGAAATCGGTAGACACGCTGCTCTTAGGAAGCAGTGCTAGAGCATCTCGGTTCGAGTCCGAGTAGCGGCATCTTATAAAAAAATACTAGTAAACGAAATACTCTAAAAACTCCTATAATGTATAGAATGAAATTCCGGATTTCCATTCCATTGTTGGGGGACATCCTTATTTTAGGACTTTTATGATATTGTTTACTTTCGAACATATATTAACTCACATTTCTTTGTCGATTGTTTCCATTGTAATTACGATTTGTTTAATGAACTTATTAGTTCACGAAATCGTAGGGCTATATGATTCGTCGGAAAAGGGAATGGTAGCCGCTTTTTTATGTATAACAGGGTTATTAGTTATTCGTTGGATTTATTCAGGACATTTACCCTTAAGTGATTTGTATGAATCATTAATGTTCCTTTCGTGGAGTTTCTACATTATTCATATGATTCCCTATTGTAGGAACCATAAAAATCATTTAAATGAAATAACTGCACCGAGTGCTGTTTTTACCCAAGGATTTGCTACTTCGGGTCTTTTAACTGAAATGCATCAATCCACAATAGTAGTACCTGCTCTACAATCGCAGTGGTTAATGATGCACGTAAGTATGATGATATTGAGCTATGCATCTCTTCTGTGTGGATCATTATTATCAGTAGCTCTTCTAGTCATTACATTTCGAAAAAATCTCGAGATTTTTTCGAAATGTAAAAGCAATTATTTACAAACGGGGACATTTTCCTTTGGCGAACTTAAATACGCCAATGAAATAAGCAATGCTTTCAAATTGAAAAGCAACAATTTTATTGCATTTAGAAATTATCATAGGTATCAATTAATTCAGCAATTGGATTGTTGGAGTTCCCGTGTCATTAGTCTCGGATTTCTATTTTTAACCGTAGGTATTCTTTCGGGAGCAGTATGGGCGAATGAGGCATGGGGATCATATTGGAATTGGGACCCAAAAGAAACTTGGGCATTTATTACTTGGACAATATTCGCAATTTATTTACATACTAGACATACTAGAACAAATGCAAATTTGCAAGGCTCAAATTCTGCAATTGTGGCTTCTATGGGATTTTTAATAATTTGGATATGCTATTTTGGAGTAAATCTATTAGGAATAGGGCTGCATAGTTATGGTTCATTCGCATTAACATCTAATTGAAGAAAAGGTCTTACAAACCCAATACGCAATAGATGGGAATAGCATATATAAAGAAAGTTTGTATGGGTTTTTAAGAACCACTTGAATCACTACTTGATTCAAGTGGTTCTTAAAAACTACAAAAATACTTCTTTAGTTTTCATTGTACAACGAACTATTAAAAATAAAAAAGGGATTCTTTTTTTTCTATCTTTTTATATGGTCTATTTTACTTATTTATGAAAATGCTCTATAAAAGTAATTAGATATAATAGCTTCGACCTTGTCAATTGATAGTGAGAGAACGAAATCCGGATAAATACCCATACCTATTACGGGTAAAAAGATACAGATTGAAACAAAGAGTTCTCGCGGCCCCGAATCAAAAAAAGGATAATTTGGAGAATGAAATTGCTTGTATCCATAGAACATTTGGCGTAACATAGATAATGAATAAATAGGAGTTAATATCATTCCAATTGCCGTTACAAAAGTTATTAGGATTTTGGGGATTAAAAGATATTTTGGGCTCGTCATTAGTCCAAAAAAGACTACCAACTCTGCAACAAAACCACTCATTCCAGGCAATGCAAGAGAAGCCATCGAGAAGCTACTGAACATTGTAAATATTTTTGGCATTGGAACAGCTATTCCTCCCATTTCGTCAAGATAAACAAGACGTGTTCGATCATAACTCGTCCCTGCCAAGAAAAAAAGCGCAGCACCAATAAATCCATGAGATATCATTTGTAAAATGGCGCCATTTAGTCCTGTATCAGTTATGGAACCAATTCCTATAATTATGAAACCCATATGAGATACGGAAGAATAGGCAATTCTCTTTTTTAAATTGCGCTGACCAGGAGATGTTGAAGCTGCATAAATTATTTGAATTGCGCCTACTATCATCAACCAAGGAGCAAATATAGAATGAGCACGGGGTAATAATTCCATATTGATCCGAACCAACCCATATGCTCCCATTTTTAATAAGATTCCGGCTAAAAGCATACATGTACTGTAATGTGCTTCTCCATGGGTATCTGGTAACCATGTATGTAGAGGTATAATCGGTAATTTGACAGCATAAGCAATAAGAAATCCAAAATAGAATATTATTTCCAACGCCATCGGATACGATTGATTGGCTGATGTTTCAAAATTTAATGTTGGTTCATTGGAACCATATAAACCCACACCCAGAACTCCCATTAAGAGAAAAATGGAACCCCCTGCGGTGTACAAAATAAACTTTGTAGCTGAGTACAAACGTTTCTTCCCCCCCCACATGGATAAAAGTAGGTATACAGGAATTAATTCTAACTCCCACAGGATAAAAAAAAGTAAAAGATCTCGAGAAGAAAATAATCCTATTTGGCCGCTGTACATTGCTAACATCAGGAAATGGAACAATCTTGAATCTCGAGTAACTGGCCAAGCCGCTAAAGTAGCTAAGGTAGTGATAAATCCCGTGAGTAAAATGGGTCCTATGGAAAGTCCATCAATTCCCAATCTCCAGTGAAAATCAAAAAAATGAATCCATTTATAATCCTGTTCTAATTGGATTAATGGATCGTCGAATTGGAAATGATAACAAAATGCATAAGATGTTAGAAGAAGTTCTAATATACATATACAAATAGTATACCATCGAATAACCTTATTTCCTCTATGAGGGAAAAAGAAAATGAAAGTACCCGCGAATATCGGCAAAACAGCAATTATTGTTAACCAAGGAAAATCATTCGTGGTAAAGACAAGATACACTTTGACCAGAAAAACCCGTGCTCGAAAGAAAAGAATATAATTTTTCGAGCACGGGTTTTTGTCGGTAAAGATAAAAAAATGGATTCAAGTGGAATTTTCTGGAACGTATTAATAAGCTAGACCCATGCTACGAGTTGTCTCATGCCATAAATAAACCCGGACACTTAGGAAATCCGTTGGACAGGCGGATTCGCACCTTTTACAACCTACGCAGTCTTCTGTTCTTGGAGCAGACGCAATTTGCTTAGCTTTACATCCGTCCCACGGTATCATTTCTAATACATCCGTGGGGCAGGCTCGTACACATTGAGTGCATCCTATACATGTATCATAAATCTTTACTGAATGTGACATTGGAGCTATCCATTTTTTTAACATCATAAATTTTCGATCTAGTAAAGTAGTAAATTCATTATATATTGTAGACACTAGACGAATCAATGATTTATATTTACCAGAACCAACCAACTTCTGGATCTGCTCATGTCATGAAAGAGGGCCAAGATACTTTGATTTATTACGTTTTAGCAAAGAGCACCATATCATATGCTTATGTCGCACATACCCATTTTTCTTGGTAAATATATTTATAAATATATATATATTTATATATGATTATCATTATTTATTCAACAAATTAGATTGATTGATACGGATTGATTTTCTGTTACGATGAATTGATGAAACAATCGCTAATCCAATGGCTGCTTCAGCAGCTGCAATTGCTATAACAAAAATCGAGAAAACATCGCCTTTTAATTGGCGACTATCAAAAAAATCAGAAAATGTTACAAAATTTATATTAACTGCATTCAGTATAAGCTCAAGACACATAAGCGCTCGAACCATATTTCGACTTGTAATCAATCCATAGGTACCGATGGATAATAAATAGGCACTCAAAACAAGTACATATTCGAGCATCATTGATCAACCCCTCATCAATCTCGATTCATTTCAATATGAACAAAAATAGAATAATAATAATATATAAAGGAAAGTAAGGTATTGTTAATAGATAATAGATACAACTAAGAGCATTTCCATTTTTGAATTTTATACATGAACAATAAATAGAATTTAAAGAAAAGAACACGTCCTTATTAATTATAAGTATTTAGTACTGACGGGCCATAGCAATTGCACCTATCAAGGAAACTAAAAGAATTATCGAAATAAGTTCAAAGGGAAGAAAAAAATCTGTTGCTAAATGAATCCCAATTTGTTGACCCTTATTTATCATCAAGTCCTGCTCTATAATCTGGTTTGATCTTGTAGTCCAAATAATCCCGTACCATGACGTATCTAGGATAGTGGTAATTAGTGAAACAAAAATACTTGTACAAACCAATGAAGTCACCCCATCTCCAACGGTCCAAAGATGGAAATCTTTGGAATATTCTGAACCATTGATGAACATCACAGCAAATACAATTAATACATTTATTGCTCCCACATAAATAAGAAGCTGTGCAGCAGCTACAAAATGAGAGTTCGATGGAATATGGAATAAGGATGTACAAGCAAGAACCAATCCCAATGAAAAGGCGGAAAAAAGGGGGTTGGTAAGTAATACCACTCCTAGACCTCCCAATATAAGACCCAATCCCCAAAAAACCAAAAGAAAATCGTGTATTGGTCCAGGTAAATCCATTCTATGTAAAATAAAAGAGAAATTCAGTCGAAATTTTTCATGATACGATTGACCAAACAAAAAAAAAGAAGTTACCCTATTTCTTTTTTGATACGTTTCCGTATTGATATTGAATTAAAGATAAGGGGGTGGGGGTTGATGTAGATACACTTACTTATTAATTGAAGGGTTGAATACCCTTTCTATATATAATATATCCGTTTCTCTATCCGAAAGTTTCGTTCGATTCTATATATATTATATAAATGAAAAAGAAAAAAAAAATAATATAGAAACCCAGAAATTTCGAAATCATCACGGATAAGATATATATATGAATTTTCAATCAAAAAGAAAAAACCCATTATTCTCACCACTCGATAGTTAGGGTTTTTCGTTATTGACCAAGCAAATGAAAGAAGCTTCGCTACTTTAGATCAAAACTGACTCAATGGGTAATTGTTCTTGAATCAAGTGGTTTACCCGTGGCTTTTGTGATTTGAGTCGAATTCCTAATTGTTCGAATTGTGTAATCTCCAATTACTGGCATTGGTAACCGACCCAAAGCAATTTGATTATAATTCAACTCGTGACGATCATAAGTAGAAAGTGCATATTCTTCAGTCATTGATAAACAATTCGTTGGACAATACTCAACGCAGTTACCGCAAAATATACAGATTCCGAAATCAATACTATAATTAAGCAAGCGTTTCTTTCGAATATCCGTTTCCAATTTCCAATCAACAACAGGTAGATCTATAGGACATACCCGAACACATACTTCACAAGCAATGCATTTATCAAATTCAAAGTGGATTCGACCGCGGAAACGCTCTGATGTGATCCATTTTTCATAAGGATATTGAATAGTTACAGGTAAACGATTCGCATGGGATAAGGTAATCATAAAACTTTGACCGATATACCTTGCAGCCCTTACTGTTTGTTGGCCATAATTTATGAACCCAGTTACCATGGGGAACATCTCTTGCATATCTATGAATAATTTGATGTTTCTTTCTCTTGTTTGAGAAAAGTTATGAATCGAGAATATCCTGTGCCTTTACAATGAAAAGAGTTGGGAAGAAGTTGTCAATAATAGATTACCTAAAGAAATAGGCAAAAGAAATTTCCACCCAAGATTTAATAGTTGGTCCATTCTCATCCTAGGTAAAGTCCATCTTGTTGTGATAGGAATGAACAAGAACAAATAGGCTTTCGCTAATGTAATAAAGATACTAATTGTCGTTCCAAGGACTCCACCCATTTCAGTTATTCCTAAAAAATCCGGAATGAATATGTACGGAATAGAGAAATTCCAGCCGCCCAAGTAAAGAACTGTGACAAATAATGAAGAAACTAGTAGATTGAGATAGGAAGCAACGTAAAATAAACCAAATTTTATACCGGAATATTCGGTTTGATAACCTGCTACTAATTCTTCCTCTGCTTCTGGTAAATCAAAAGGTAATCTTTCACATTCTGCTAGGGAAGAAATGAAAAAAACGGTAAACCCGATAGGTTGGCGCCAAAGATTCCAACCCCAAAAACCATACTTTGCCTGTGCCTCAACTATATCAACTGTACTTGAACTGTTAGATAATCATAGTCGGTGAGAATATCACGATTCCCATCGCTATTGCAAAACCGTACATGAGACTTAAGCTTCATACGGCTCCTCGATGGCCACAAATAAATCTAAGGGCGGGTTCAATATTATCTCGATATATATACTTGTCTTATAGGGTAGATAGAGTAAAGACACATCGGAGAGTCCAAAATTAGACCAACGCAATTCTGTCTGCCATAAGAACAAAAAAATGCTTCTGAATTGATCTCATCCTTTATAATTTCATTTTTTTTGTTCTTCAGTAATAACTTAACACTTCAATGAAAATACGCGGTATATCGCGTTGTATCAATAGATATTTCTACTCATTTCTTTCGATTACAAAGAAGAATTAGACATTCTATTAGTTCATGAATCACGATACGGATTTTATCTGTATTAATCTGGATAAATATCTATCTGTTGGATAAATAAAAGAAAGAATCAAAAAAGAAATAAAAAAATATAAAATATAGAAGGGTTCCTTCGTTCCTGATAGTAATTTGTTTAATCAGTGGGTAGGAGCATACTCTGGATCGGGATCGCGGGGAAGTACTTCTTGATCATTTCTACCAACGTAAAGCCCCATTAGGATTCCTTTTATGTTATGCAGAAATAACCCTTTGTTGGATAATTGACTTACATTATCTCTATTATATTACTAAGAAATCCTTTGTGTACCTTGGTATTCCTAACCATCCACTCATTTTTGTTCGACCCCCGGTATGGTAACATACAGCAGTAAAAACTCCATACAGTGAATCTTTTAGATTCGACCCGCTTCAAACTATGATGATTAGTCAACCAATTTGGGGGTAACCCGTTTCTACTGTATTATATTCTATTTACGTTCGCTTAGCTTAACCCTTGTACCCAGGGAATGAGACTTAATCTTTTGACTGCCAATTTCTAAGCCGTTTTATTTCACTCATATAACTATCTGGTTTAGTTTATCGCCCCGAATGATGAATAAAAAATGAGGATATCTATTCAATCCATTCAACTTTTTTCTTAGAACTAAATGAAATTATTTCCTAGAATGAAAATGAATAAAAAAAAGTGCATGTCCTAACGAATCGCACGTAGAGATATTGATAATACGCATGGAGTTAGTGGTATTTCATAACTAATCGATTGAGCAGCAGCTCGTAGACCACCTAAAAAGGAATATTTATTATTTGATCCATATCCTGACATAAGAAGTCCAATAGGAGCAATACTGGAAATGGCAATCCATAAAAAAACGCCTATACTGAGATCGGCTAAAACAAGGCGATATCCAAAAGGAATTACTAAATAACTTAGTAAAATAGATATGACCGCTATAGACGGTCCGATACTGAATAAACGAATATCCCCTCTAGATGGGAGAAGATCCTCTTTTAAAAGGAGTTTGGTACCATCTGCTAGAGCTTGAAGAATTCCCAAAGGACCAGCGTATTCAGGCCCAATACGTTGTTGTACCCCTGCAGATATTTGTCTTTCTAACCACACAATTACCAGTACTCCTATTATGATTCCGAATACAGTAGTAAAAATAGGAACAAGTAACCATATGAGTTCATAAACCTCTTTTAAGGATTCCGATCTGGAAAAAGAATTGATAGCTTCTACTTTTGTCGTATCAATTATCATTTCAACGATCCACCTCTCCCATAATAATATCTATACTACCTAGTATTGTCATAATATCAGCCAATTTCATTCTTTTAACTAGCTGAGGAAGAATTTGCAAATTGATAAACCCGGGTGGACGAATTTTCCATCTCCAAGGAAAAACACTCCGATCTCCTATCAGAAAAATTCCCAATTCCCCCTTGGGGGCTTCTACTCGCACATAAAGTTCTTGTTTAGACAATTCAAAAGTGGGCGAAGGTTTTTTACTAATGAATCGATAATCAAAATCATTCCACTCGGAATCCTTTGTTCTATCAACGCGCCGCACCTCTAAATTCTCATAGGGCCCCCCTGGAATTCCTTCCAAAGCTTGTTGAATTATTTTTATAGATTCCGCCATTTCGCAGATTCGGACTAAATAACGAGCTAATGAATCGCCTTCGTTTTGCCATTGTACTTCCCAATCAAATTCGTCGTAACACTCATAATGATCAACTTTACGAAGATCCCATCGAATTCCGGAAGCTCGTAGCATTGGTCCCGATAAACCCCAATTTATTGCTTCTTCTCCGCCAATAACGCCCACCCCCTCAACTCGTTCCAAAAAAATGGGATTGCGCGTAATAAGCTTTTGATATTGCGCAACCCCTGTCAAAAAAGAATCACAGAAATCCAAACATTTATCTATCCAGCCATAAGGTAGATCGGCAGCTACTCCTCCGATACGGAAATAATTATGCATCATTCGCATACCTGTGGCAGATTCGAATAAGTCATATATGAATTCTCTCTCTCGGAAAATATAGAAGAAAGGAGTCTGCGCACCGATATCTGCCATAAAAGGGCCAAGCCATAACAAATGAGAAGCTATACGACTCAGCTCTAGCATAATTACTCTAATATAGCTCGCCCTTTTTGGTACTTGAATATTTCCCAACTGTTCGGGTCCATTTACTGTTATTGCTTCTGTAAACATAGTCGCTAAATAATCCCAGCGTGTTACATAAGGAAGATATTGTATAATTGTTCGATTTTCTGCAATTTTTTCCATTCCTCTGTGTAAATAACCCAATATGGGTTCGCAGTCAATAACATCTTCCCCATCTAGAGTAACAATGAGTCGAAGAACACCATGCATTGATGGGTGTTGAGGACCCATATTGACTATCATGAGGTCCTTTCTTGTAGTTGGTACAGTCATATATTTTTTACCCGATTCGTTATTCCATGAATTTTGATGAACTACATTGAGTTTTCAGCAACTCATGGAATAATTTGAATTTAAGGGAGAATAGAAATCTAATAAATCAAAGAATTCAAAACGAATTTTCAAATTAACTTAACAGGTTTGTGGCTCCCGAATATTCAATTGACTAATTAATTCTTTATAGCGTACTCTATTTTTCTTTGACAAATAGGCCAGTAGCCGTTGACGTTTTCCCAGAATTTTCCGCAGACCTCTCTGAGATAAATAGTCTTTTCTGTGCAATTCCAAATGGGAAGTAAGTCTACGTATCTTATTGGTGAAACTGAATACTTGAAATTCAGTAGACCCCGTATTTTCTTCTTGCAGAATAGCCGAAATGAATAAATTTTTTACCATAAAAAGAATCCTTCTTCCCTTTTTTCTTTAGTTTTTACAGATATGTATTTTACTGATCAGTAATAATAATAAATGCCCGTCATTTTCATTTCTTATACACAATAATCTGGATTTATTCGTATACTTCTTTTTTTTTTCGTTTGTATCAAATTCAATGAATCAATCCCATTTTCCATTTTATTCGCCGATATGGGTTCAAAGGGTTGATTTCTACAACACCCACAAACAGGAATAGTTTGCACCCAAGTAATATTATGACGACTCATTCCTAGATATAATTGCTAAGACAAGGTCATTGAATCCGTATTATGTACTAGCCATATAACACAAGGCGCATGCATCTTTTTTTGTCTTCAGATATTATAATACCGGATATGCCCGCTTGATCCGTAGAAATAGTACCATCAACTCGTTATCAATCGTGGATACATATGTATCCTTAACATACTGAAACGACTCCCATTATTGGTATCAAACCAATAGCGATTCATACAAGCTAAATCTTCTAATCGATAATTGGGCCAAAGAAATAATTTGAACTTAATCCATTTATTTGTATCTACATCAAAACGCTTATCCGCATAACAAGATTGACCGCAGTGCCTTGCATTGTTCCCATTGCCAAAGACTGGGTTTCTATCCCCAACATTTACATTTCTCGAATCGAAACACATTTGAATTCTCAATTCTCTACGCCGTCTAGGAGATAAAATGTTTTCAGGAACAATAAAATCATAAAGACTATTCTTCTCAACATTTCTTTTTTCTTGGAATCTTCGATTTGTTTGATGCTTACTCTTATGCATACGTGAAATAGCTACGGTTTGGTACATGAGAAATTGTCCATCCCATTTTATGGATAGCCGATCTGGTTCAATAATCAACAACCCCCCTTTTATCAATTTTGGAAGAGTTAGAGCCTTTGGAATCAGCATTACATCCGGACTCATTTCGCCTTTTTGAATAGAGGATATAGCAATGTCCTTTGGGTTTCTCAATCTAAGCAGTAGACAATATACCTTGATATTTTTTATCATGTTTTGGTTATGCTCCGATCTCAATTGAACAAGAAAATATTTTTCCAGGAAGAAGTCTAGCTCCGCTGCCATGTTGTTCTTAAATTTCCTTTTGTGTTTTTGGATGTATGATCCCCCAGAATCTTCTTTAACATCTTTTTGTTTTTTTGATGCATCAGATCCAAGATCCCCCCCGGCGGGTTCTTTTTTTTCTTCTTGATTTTGATTCTCTAATTCGAGCCATTTTTTTTGTTTTTCGTTGCTATTTTTATTTTCACTGATGTTTTCATTTGTATTCACTTTTAAAGAAAGTAAATTCATTGGTATGATCCGCGGTTGAATCTTATATGCATCATTAAGTAAGACAAATTCTGGGAAAAACCAAAGTTCCAGATTCGATATTGGCCAATTTAGTATTTCTTCATTCATTCCCATCCAGTCAAAGGGCGGTTTTGTTTGATTGGCGGGGTTTATTTGTTTATGAATTGCGAGATTCAAAAGATTTTTTTTTTCCACTTTCTTTTTATCAATGAGTTCATAGTTTATACAATTATTTGTCTTTTTTTTAATGTTGGCGTTGCCCCCGATATCCATATGTGTCCATGCCTCAATGTCGATTTTTTTTCTAAGACAAAAATGAATAGTTCCCCAATCAAAAAATTTTCTATCCATATTTTTCTCCCTATCAATAAGATAATCTTCTCCTAGATAATTACTAAGATCTAGATCTTCCGGCCAATCAAAAAATTCAGGATTATATGTATTGGAATTATATGAATCCTTCTTATCTTCATAATCATAATTAATATATTTATTTGATAAAAGATCATATTTGTAGTTTTTAAATTTATCTTTTTGACTCGGTAATGAATTCACTGCATAATTGTTTTGTTTTTCGTAATGAATTAATTGTTCTTTTTCATATAAATCCAAATTTCTTGCGTTTGTATTTTGAACCAGAAAACTTTGCTTGATTCTATTTCGCCATTTTTGTGGTACTAATCTAGACCATCTAGTCGGAGATAAATCGTATTTATAGTGATCATTACCCATTAACCAGCTTTTCCATGTCCATGTATTAATTCCAAAATAGCGAAGTTTCTTATGCCTTGCTTCGGAATGAAATATTTCCTGTGTTCCAAAAAAATCTTTTATGCTATCCTTAATAAAAGGAATTGTTCCGTGATATTGAAATAGGGATTTCAAGTGACGCTTGTTGATACCTTGGGTTTGTGATAATTTGTAAAATACATATGCCTGTGACAAGGAAGAGAGGTCACAAAAAATCTGTGAATTTTTATTAATAATATTTGAAAGCGGCTTTTTGATAGTCGAAATAAAATGAATTGTATTTTGATTTGTTTCATCAGTTTGATTTGTTTCATCATTGTAACTGTCTTTCTCAGTAATTTGTTTTTTTGATTGAAGTAAAATTTGTACACGGATTTTCAAAATATTAATCATAGGTAAAAAAAAATCGATGTATATCCTTTCAATAAACAATTTCATAAAATAGTGACATTTCGGTATTAGTCGGGAACTTCTTCTTTTTAATAGCTGCCAAACCTTTTTCGGCGATTCTAATCTTTTATTATCACAACTTGTTTCGTTCGGGTTAATGTTTATATCCGGAGTTCGAAGTATGTTTTTCTTGTCTTTTGTTATTTTTTCAATTTGATTTCTGATTGTACTTGTCCTATCAGCCAGATCCCTCATCTTTTTTTCTGTCAGTGAATAATTTGTCCAATCCATAGGTCGAATTCGAGTGGATGGTTCGTGAATCATCTGATCACTTATTATCATTTTTTCTTTATTTCTATTCGATTCCTCTACTTCTCTTAATCCAAATAACGGAATTGAACTTCTTTTTGCAAGCTCTTTCATTATTCTTTTTATAAATCGAACTGTTTTTATAACCCATCTTGTTTTTTCTTTTGATAGCTTTACAAACCCTTTTGTTCTTTCTTTTATAATTTTTTGAGCTAGAAAACGGTTCTTTTGAACTTTGCTAAGGTTTTTTTTTAATTCTTTATAAACGGGTGCAAAAAAGGAGGGTTGTCTTCGGGGAGAACCAAAAGGCAGGTCGGTTTCCAGTCCCCAAACTGTTAAAAAACAAAAATTATATTTTTTCCCCTTATTTTTCATTGAATTTTTATGATGGGATTGTCGCTTATATCTGTGCCACGGTTTCAGACGGAAGGGGAATAGGATTTTTATCTGAAGACCGTCGGTTAACCAGTCTTTAGGAAATTCGTTTTCTGATAATTGAACACCATTATAGGTGCATTTAACATGAATTTCGCTGCGCCAATCTTTCAAATCCTCGTGCCACTCGGGGAATTGAAATAATAGCATACGCCCAAGATTTTTGGCTATTATCAACGAAGGCAATACTATATATTTTCTAAGAATTGATTGGGTTACTAACAGAAGACCCCTTAGCGTTTGAGCATGCGGAATATTATCCCAAGTTTCGGCTATTGTTGTACGTTCAATTTCCTTTCTTTGTTTATCCAGTTCTTTCGCTTCTTCTTCTTCAGACTTCGAAATTGTGAATTCCGTGACCTTACCTATCCAATCCTTAACCATGAATTTCTTAAAAATTTGGGAGATCTTATTATAAGAAAAAAAAAGGGGGTTGTCCATTCTGTCCACAAAAAGCGGGGAATGCACCCTTGGTTGAAACGGCTCCCAAATAACGGTTTTACGTCTTTGAGCACGCATAGATCCTTTGATTAGATCTCGACCAAAATCTGGTTTTTGCGCATAACGTATCAAAGCCACTTCGTCTTCTTGATCACGATTAGTATTAGTATCGGGAATAGTATTCGTATTTGGATTCGTTTCGTTTTCCGTAAAAATGACTACACGTTTGGCTCT